CAATTTCTACCTATTATTATGATATTACGATCCAATGGGGTACCAAAAAAAGGAAATGGGTTCGAAATTCGATCTCCTCTCTATGAATGAGATAAAGACAGAATAATAAAAAGTAGTATAGAGTTTCCTTTTTTTTTTTTAACACACTCAATTTCATGTTCAAAAAAGAATTCGCGGATTATTTTTGGTAGTCAGTGGAATTTATAGAATATGATTGAATTGCGGAATATAAATATAAAATATAATAAGAATAATTGTATTTATTTTATTAAGTACATGCTGATATGGCTATCCATTTTATCCATATATCACATCTTTTATTGTAATTTCACTTGGGACAACATTAGTCACACTCCATAAAAATTTGTATTTTCTATTCAATATATTCAATGAAAAATTGAAACAGGAGGATTCTCTATAGGGATATGTACATAAGAGAGAGATCCGGTTTGGTATCTGGGTAACAATTTCTGTTCTGGGGTTTACATATACACATATATGTTATTATAATTGAAATTGAAAAGGATTGATTATTGAAAAAAAAAATGAATACTGATTAGTCATAAATTAGTCATAAATCAATTTGATTTTCTTTTGCCATTCAATGAAACAAAATTTCATTGGAGATAAAAATGGAGGAATCGTTCGCTAATTCAAAGTAAATTGTTAATGGTTCCAATTTGTCCTGAATTTTGCAGTCTGTGACCAGAAATCCATTTTTTCTACTCTCAATAGAAAGGAGAAGGGATGTTTTTAAGCGATGTATATTTTAAGATACAATCAATCGAAGAGAAGAATCTAAACTAGATCCAATAAAAAACAGGAATTTCTTTTTTGAAAAGGATAGGTACAATGGTATTCAAGATAAAGAAAGGAGTGAGTAATAGAATTAGAATATAGATAATATTTTTATCCATTTTTGACCTAATTTGGCGGCATGGCCAAGTGGTAAGGCGGGGGACTGCAAATCCTTTATCCCCAGTTCAAATCCGGGTGTCGCCTGATCAACAAAAGATTTTTTATTTCTTTCCTATCTTGTGCCGATCTAATTTGACGAATTCTTGCTCCGCAAGAAGCGGAGGCAAAGGACTAAGTGGACGTGTCGTGTCAATACTCGATTTTGATAACCCATGGCGTAGGTTTTCTAAAAGACTGTCATTTTTTTTTTCTCAAAATTTAGGTGTAGCCCAAATCGGTATCAATAGGGATGAAGCAACTCTCATTTATTAATTTAATGATTGACTCTCACCATTTATTTGATTTTTCAATTGAATCAAATAAATGGTGAGAGTCAATTCCGGGATTCAGAACTAAGGTCGGAAATCTCGGTATCCAAAGGTTCCTAAGGGACACTCTGTTTTTGCTACTAGAATTGAAGAAGAAATTATACGAAAGACTATAATAACAAGATCTCTTATATTAAAAGAGTAAAGGTAAAAGTAAAAAAAAAAAGAATGTATTAATTAATAGTGGTGGTGGGTTCTCCTGATTCTTTCACAGAAAGAAATACAGTAAGCTTAGATCAAATAGGAAATAGAGGTATCTGATAGATAGTTATCTATCGTGATGGTATATTTTGATGCTTTTTGCTTAGTAAGGAAAGGCATTAATATAAAAACAAACATAGGTCTTACTATTCTTACATGCTCCATATAGAAGCATTCCTTTGCTATTTCCAAGGAAAAGGCGTGTGTATCATCGTATTTGTACTAAATGCTTTCTGATTTTACCAGAAACCCTAAAATATAGAAACTTGTTACGAGTGTATTCATTGAATTGGTTCATAAATAAATAGTCTTACCTATTTTGACTCTGCGCCATTGATTCCGCTATGATTATTAATCAATAATAGAATAATTCCTTCATAGAAATAGAGGACATAATTCACATGGATATAGTAAGTCTTGCTTGGGCTGCTTTAATGGTAGTCTTTACATTTTCCCTTTCACTTGTAGTATGGGGAAGGAGTGGACTCTAGGGCTGGGCACTACTAATTGCTCAATCGAATCGTATCAATTCTTTATTGATCATTTTGCGAAGCCCTAAAAAAGAAAAATGTCTTCCAAATTGTACTGGAATACAGTAATGAATGATTACCATGCATGATAGGCTATTTTTTCCAACCTAATTTTTACTAAATATTCTATTTTAGTGAATCAGCTCTTATCATAATTATGGATATTACAATAAGAAAAACTACTACTATTTTTTTTCTTTATTTATTTCCCTTTTTCTTTTACCTTTCTAAAAGAAAGTCGTTCTGCTATTACGACAATACATATTTTCTTTCTATCGGAAACGAAGCGATTAGTGATTGGCCAAAGAGATCCGACACATAATAAAATTAGATCTTTCTTCTGTTGAGCGATCCACATATCACACATTTAACATTTGTTTTAGACTACTAGAAAAGTTTTTATGCTTTTTTTGATTCATCTCATGTTTAAGCATGAAAAATGGACAGGGTCTGCTCTACTCCTTTTACAAATCCGAAGAAGTTCCTGTATAACTTAACTCCGCGGATCATCCGTTAATTGTTCAATCAATGACTTCTTGAGATGGGAAATCAAACTAAAAGAAATAGAGTGCTATCTATATGTACATCTAATATATGTACATACATATTGTAATTTGATCTATATATAATAATAAAAACAATACTATAGCTGGTGTGGTAGAAAGAACTATATATATAGTTCTTTCTACCACACCAGCTTAGATACTTACTACGATACTTCTGATTCCAGCCTAATCATTTCATTTAAGATTTAGAGTTTGAATCCCTTTCTTTCATTTCTTGAATCATCGATAAGAACTAATAATAATTCAAGTTTCATTCAAATTAATCATTTTGGCTGACTGTTTTTACATAGATGATAAGTAAAAAAGCAGTAGGAACTAGAATGAACAGTGCAGTAGCAATAAGTGCGAGAATATTGACTTCCATAATCTAATCTTCTTTTGTTTCCCAATAACTCGGGATCTAATCCCATAGAGATGATAAATTTGACTCCTGCAAATTCAACGGGATTAATTGCATCCCGATGATACTGAATCAGATAAATATTATGAATAACAATTTCTGATCTATCAAATCAATTCATCGTCGAAAATTCAATAATATAGTAAATAATATAGTAGTAGTATAACATAGAAAGGAAAGATCTTTTATCATACTAAATCAAAAATATCATTTTTGATTTGATCAGAAATACACATCAATTATTAGATTTTCATACCCTTTTTCCACTTTTTCTTTTCTATAACATAACCTATTAGCTATCTTCTTTATACAACTTCCCTACTTAATACATACATATACATAGAATTATGTACATAAAATTAGTACATAAAATTATGAGGTATCATATGACTGGTATTGTCTGGGTCATACACAGATACAAACAGTATAAGTGAGATGGAAAAATAAAGGATTTAGTATAAAAAATCAAATATTTGAACAAAAAATACTGAATATAGCAATACTACCGATTGTACCAATCGACATATGTCTCTCCCTTATCAATCAGTACTAGGGAAAGAACTCGGAAAAGAAATGGAAATTCCCATATTTATCTGATGATAAATGCGAGAAAAAAAATTCCCCTCCCCGCACCGGGGATTCGATTCGGCTCCCCCTCTTCCCTTTCGCGAAAAATAGAGAAATGAATTGAGAAATTCATCGGATCCTAGTTCGGGACTGACGGGGCTCGAACCCGCAGCTTCCGCCTTGACAGGGCGGTGCTCTGACCAATTGAACTACAATCCCAGCAAGGTGTATAGCATACATATTCTTATGGTTTCATAAGAATTGTCATGTTGTAACGTAACAGATACACGAATGATATAGTGATATCATATCCACATAAACACGGGCTTTAGCGAGAGTGCCGCGGATTATTAGTAACTAGTGATTCTTTTTTTTTTATTGTTAAAAGTGGATAATCAACCTTTCAATGAGATGAGAAAAAAATATAAATAGAGCAAAAAATTGACCCTTTTCCTTCATTTCTGCAGATCAAGTATTTCTTTTCTGTAGGACAAATTGGTTATATTATACTCATGGAGCGGTGATTTTTTGGGCCGAGCTGGATTTGAACCAGCGTAGACATGTCGTCAACGAATTTACAGTCCGTCCCCATTAACCGCTCGGGCATCGACCCAGGAAGAATTCATTCTAGGCTTATTGATAATCCATGATCAACTTCCTTTTGTAGTACCCTACCCCCAGGGGAAGTCGAATCCCCGTTGCCTCCTTGAAAGAGAGATGTCCTAAACCACTAGACGATGGGGGCATATCCGCCCGACCGTCATCATACTATGATGATAGTATGAACAGTTTTTTGGAATTGTCAATATAATCTAATGGTATGGCTAGATCCGAAGAGTCTTTCTATGTTATGATTCTATAGAATCATAACATTTTTTGGGGGGTTGATGCTTCATTCATGAAGCATCCCATACTATTCGATATAACGAAAGGAAGTATAGGATTCCTTCAGTTCAGGCAATGGTTAGCCGGACAGAAAAAAGGGGTAGGGGAGGTAAAACCCCATTTAGTTTCATTTCATTTATTTTCTTCCATTTTCACTCATTGCTTCGTTTATCGTTGAGATGCAATATAATATGCCTATCACTATCTCGCACTAAGCCATAAAATGCAAAAACGAGAAAAATTTTACCCACTTTCTAGGTAAATACAAATTTTTTGTCCATTATGAGTCTACTGCATATATGTATATATGTAGTAGACTCATAATATAAAATGGTTAATTCATGAATTGAATAGGGCCCTTTTAACTCAGTGGTAGAGTAACGCCATGGTAAGGCGTAAGTCATCGGTTCAAATCCGATAAAGGGCTTTTTCATGAAAATCAAGTCTTAGTCTTCTTTTTTTTTCAGCGGATAATACGGATAGTGTTAATATTAAAAAAAAATGTAAGTGGACCTGACCCCTTGAATCATGACTATATCAACTATTCTGATATTTAAATTCGATG